GTTAATGTAGCTTAAATCCAAAGCAAGGCACTGAAAATGCCTAGATGAGTGCACTAACTCCATGAACATACAGGTTTGGTCCCAGCCTTCCTGTTAGCTTCTAATAGACTTACACATGCAAGCATCCACACCCCAGTGAGAATGCCCTCCAAGTCAACAAGACCAAAAGGAGCGGGTATCAAGCACACAACAGTAGCTCACGACACCTTGCTTAACCACACCCCCACGGGAAACAGCAGTGACAAAAATTAAGCCATAAACGAAAGTTTGACTAAGTCATATTTATTAGGGTCGGTAAATCTCGTGCCAGCCACCGCGGTCATACGATTGACCCAAGCTAACAAGAACACGGCGTAAAACGTGTTTAAGCGTTACACTAAATAGAGTTAAATTAAAATTAAACTGTAAAAAGCTATAATTTTAATAAAAATAGATAACGAAAGTAACTCTAAAACAGCTGATACACTATAGCTAAGATCCAAACTGGGATTAGATACCCCACTATGCTTAGCCCTAAACACAAATAATTATATAAACAAAATTATTCGCCAGAGTACTACCGGCAACAGCCTAAAACTCAAAGGACTTGGCGGTGCTTTATACCCTTCTAGAGGAGCCTGTTCTATAATCGATAAACCCCGATAAACCTTACCAATCCTTGCTAATTCAGTCTATATACCGCCATCTTCAGCAAACCCTAAAAAGGAATAAAAGTAAGCACAATCATTGCATATAAAAACGTTAGGTCAAGGTGTAACCTATGGAATGGGAAGAAATGGGCTACATTTTCTACCTTAAGAAAATTTACATACGAAAGTTACTATGAAACTAGTAACCAAAGGAGGATTTAGTAGTAAACTAAGAATAGAGTGCTTAGTTGAATTAGGCCATGAAGCACGCACACACCGCCCGTCACCCTCCTCGAATAATCAAAATGCACTTAAACCTATTTACACGCACTAACCACATGAGAGGAGACAAGTCGTAACAAGGTAAGCATACTGGAAAGTGTGCTTGGATTAACCAAGATATAGCTTAAACAAAGCACCTAGTTTACACCTAGAAGATTTCACACACTATGAATATCTTGAACTATATCTAGCCCAAACCCCTACCATCAATCTAATAATCAAAGCTAACTAAAACAAAACATTTACCTTCAACTAGAGTATAGGAGATAGAAATCTTAACATGGCGCTATAGAGAAAGTACCGCAAGGGAATGATGAAAGAAAAAATTAAAGTATAAAAAAGCAAAGATTATCTCTTGTACCTTTTGCATAATGAATTAACTAGTAAAAACTTGACAAAACGGATTTTAGCCAAGTAACCCGAAACCAGACGAGCTACTTACGAACAATTTGTTAAGAACTAACTCATCTATGTGGCAAAATAGTGAGAGGATTTATAAGTAGAGGTGAAACGCCTAACGAGCCTGGTGATAGCTGGTTGTCCAGAAAATGAATCTTAGTTCAGCTTTAAAAATACCAAAAATACAAACAAATCCACTGTATTTTTAAAAGTTAGTCTAAAAAGGTACAGCCTTTTAGATATGGATACAACCTTAACCAGAGAGTAAAATTTAACAAAACCATAGTAGGCCTAAAAGCAGCCACCAATTAAGAAAGCGTTAAAGCTCAACATTAAAGCAACATTAAATCCCAACAACAAATAACTAACTCCTGGACCCACTACTGGACTATTCTATTAAATAATAGAGGCAATAATGTTAGTATGAGTAACAAGAAATATTTTCTCCTTGCATAAGTTTAAGTCAGTATCTGATAATACCCTGACCATTAACAGCAAATAAAATAATCCAAAAATAAACAATTTATTAACTATACTGTTAATCCAACACAGGCATGCATTCAGGAAAGATTAAAAGAAGTAAAAGGAACTCGGCAAACACAAACCCCGCCTGTTTACCAAAAACATCACCTCCAGCATTCCTAGTATTGGAGGCACTGCCTGCCCAGTGACTAACGTTAAACGGCCGCGGTATTCTGACCGTGCAAAGGTAGCATAATCATTTGTTCTTTAAATAAGGACTTGTATGAATGGCCACACGAGGGTTTTACTGTCTCTTACTTCCAATCAGTGAAATTGACCCCCCCGTGAAGAGGCGGGGATAAACAAATAAGACGAGAAGACCCTATGGAGCTTTAACTAACTAACTCAAAGAAAAATTTACTTAACCATCAAGGAATAATAATATTCTTCATGAGTTAACAGTTTTGGTTGGGGTGACCTCGGAGAACAAAAAATCCTCCGAGCGATTTTAAAGATAAGACACACAAGTCGAATCAAATTATCGCTTATTGATCCAAAAAATTGATCAACGGAACAAGTTACCCTAGGGATAACAGCGCAATCCTATTCGAGAGTCCATATCGACAATAGGGTTTACGACCTCGATGTTGGATCAGGACACCCCGATGGTGCAACCGCTATCAAAGGTTCGTTTGTTCAACGATTAAAGTCCTACGTGATCTGAGTTCAGACCGGAGTAATCCAGGTCGGTTTCTATCTATTATGTATTTCTCCCAGTACGAAAGGACAAGAGAAATAAGGCCAACTTTAAATAAGCGCCTTAAACTAATTAATGATCTCATCTTAATTAATCCACAAACATGACCCGCTCTAGAAAAGAGCTCGGTTAAGGTGGCAGAGCCCGGTAATTGCGTAAAACTTAAACCTTTATATTCAGAGATTCAAATCCTCTCCTTAACATAATGTTTATAATTAATATCCTAACATTGATTATCCCTATCCTATTAGCCGTAGCATTTCTTACACTAGTCGAACGAAAAGTCTTAGGCTATATGCAATTTCGAAAAGGCCCGAATGTCGTAGGTCCATACGGTTTACTCCAACCCATCGCAGATGCAATCAAACTTTTTATTAAAGAACCACTACGCCCCGCTACATCCTCAATCTCAATATTTATCCTTGCCCCCATCTTAGCCCTAAGCTTGGCCCTAACCATATGAATCCCCCTGCCCATACCCTACCCCCTCATTAACATAAACCTAGGAGTCCTCTTCATATTAGCCATATCAAGTTTAGCCGTATATTCAATTCTCTGATCAGGGTGAGCTTCCAACTCAAAATATGCACTCATCGGGGCTTTACGAGCAGTAGCCCAAACAATCTCCTATGAAGTAACACTCGCCATCATTCTCTTATCTGTACTCATAACAAATGGATCCTTCACCCTATCCACACTAATTATTACACAGGAACAAGTATGACTAATTTTTCCGGCATGGCCCCTAGCAATGATGTGATTTATCTCAACACTAGCGGAAACAAATCGAGCACCATTTGATCTCACTGAAGGAGAATCAGAACTGGTATCAGGATTTAACGTAGAGTATGCAGCGGGACCGTTCGCCCTATTCTTCATAGCAGAGTACGCAAATATCATTATAATAAATATTTTCACAACAACCCTATTCCTAGGAGCATTTCACAACCCATGCGTGCCAGAACTCTACACAATCAATTTCACTATCAAATCACTGTTACTTACAATTACCTTCCTATGAATCCGAGCATCCTATCCTCGATTCCGCTACGACCAACTAATACACCTATTATGAAAAAGCTTCCTACCCCTAACACTAGCACTATGCATATGACACGTATCACTACCAATCCTCTTATCAAGCATCCCTCCACAAACATAAGAAATATGTCTGACAAAAGAGTTACTTTGATAGAGTAAATAATAGAGGTCAAAGCCCTCTTATTTCTAGAACTATAGGATTTGAACCTACTCCTAAGAACCCAAAACTCTTCGTGCTCCCAACTACACCAAATTCTAATAGTAAGGTCAGCTAATTAAGCTATCGGGCCCATACCCCGAAAATGTTGGTTTATACCCTTCCCGTACTAATAAATCCAATCATCTTTACCATCATCCTAATAACTGTCCTAGCCGGAACTATAATTGTTATAATTAGTTCCCACTGACTACTCATCTGAATGGGATTTGAAATAAATATGCTTACTATTATTCCTATCATAATAAACAAGCATAACCCACGAGCCACAGAAGCATCAACCAAATACTTCCTCACCCAATCAACAGCCTCTATATTACTAATAATAGCCATCATTATTAACCTTATATTTTCAGGCCAATGAACAGTAATAAACCTATTCAACCCAACGGCCTCCACACTAATAACAATAGCCCTTGCCATAAAATTAGGACTAGCCCCCTTTCACTTCTGAGTACCGGAAGTCACCCAAGGCATCCCCCTATCCTCTGGCCTGATTTTACTCACATGACAAAAACTAGCACCAATATCCGTACTCTACCAGATCTCCCAATCTATCAATCTGAACCTAATTTTAACTTTATCAATCCTGTCAATAATAATTGGAGGCTGAGGGGGACTAAACCAAACTCAGCTACGGAAAATCATAGCCTACTCATCAATTGCCCACATAGGATGAATAACAGCAGTACTACTGTATAATCCCACTATAATATTATTAAACCTAACCATCTACATTATTATAACTTCCACTATATTTATGCTATTTATAATTAACTCAACCACAACCACCCTATCACTATCACATACATGAAACAAAACACCCGTCATCACAGCTTTAATCCTCACCACCCTCTTGTCAATAGGAGGACTCCCCCCACTATCAGGATTCATGCCAAAATGAATAATTATTCAAGAAATAACAAAAAATGATAGCATCATCCTACCAACCCTCATGGCAATAACAGCACTACTAAACCTGTACTTCTACATACGACTTGTGTACTCTACCGCACTCACAATATTTCCCTCCACAAACAATATAAAAATAAAATGACAATTCTCCACTACAAAAAAAATAACCCTTCTACCAACTATAGTCGTAGCATCTACCATACTCTTACCACTTACACCAATATTATCAACCCTAGAATAGGAATTTAGGTTACATCAGACCAAGAGCCTTCAAAGCCCTAAGCAAGTATAATTTACTTAATTCCTGATAAGGACTGCAAGACTATATCCTACATCAATTGAATGCAAATCAACCACTTTAATTAAGCTAAATCCTCACTAGATTGGTGGGCTCTACCCCCACGAAATTTTAGTTAACAGCTAAACACCCTAACATACTGGCTTCAATCTACTTCTCCCGCCGCGAAAAAAAAAAGGCGGGAGAAGCCCCGGCAGAATTGAAGCTGCTTCTTTGAATTTGCAATTCAATATGTTAATTCACCACAGGACCTGGTAAAAAGAGGAATCAGACCTCTGTCTTTAGATTTACAGTCTAATGCTTTGCTCAGCCATTTTACCTATGTTCATTAACCGCTGACTATTTTCAACTAACCACAAAGACATCGGTACCCTATATCTCCTATTTGGTGCCTGAGCTGGTATAGTAGGAACAGCCCTAAGTCTGCTAATTCGTGCCGAACTAGGCCAACCCGGAACCTTACTTGGAGATGACCAAATTTATAATGTAGTCGTAACTGCACACGCATTCGTGATAATTTTCTTCATAGTAATACCCATTATGATTGGGGGATTCGGTAACTGATTAGTCCCTCTAATAATTGGTGCCCCCGACATAGCATTTCCCCGAATAAATAATATAAGCTTCTGGCTTCTTCCTCCATCTTTTCTATTACTTCTAGCATCCTCTATGGTTGAAGCAGGAGCAGGAACAGGCTGAACCGTCTATCCCCCTCTAGCAGGCAATCTAGCCCATGCAGGAGCCTCGGTAGATCTAACCATCTTCTCCCTCCACCTGGCAGGTGTATCTTCAATTTTAGGAGCAATTAATTTTATTACGACAATTATCAACATAAAACCCCCTGCAATATCGCAATATCAGACTCCCTTATTCGTGTGATCAGTACTAATCACTGCCGTATTATTACTCCTATCACTCCCTGTGTTAGCCGCCGGTATTACAATACTTTTAACAGACCGAAACCTAAACACAACCTTCTTCGACCCAGCAGGGGGAGGGGATCCTATTTTATATCAACACTTATTCTGATTCTTCGGACACCCTGAAGTATATATCCTCATTTTACCTGGATTCGGAATAATTTCTCATATCGTTACCTACTACTCAGGAAAAAAAGAACCATTCGGGTACATAGGAATGGTATGAGCTATAATGTCCATCGGATTCCTAGGATTTATTGTATGGGCCCACCACATATTTACAGTCGGAATAGACGTTGACACACGAGCCTATTTTACATCAGCTACTATAATTATTGCTATCCCAACTGGAGTGAAAGTTTTTAGTTGACTAGCCACCCTCCATGGAGGTAATATCAAATGATCTCCCGCCATGATATGAGCACTAGGTTTCATTTTCCTCTTCACAGTTGGAGGCCTAACTGGAATTGTTTTAGCTAATTCCTCTCTCGACATTGTTCTCCACGATACATATTATGTAGTCGCACACTTCCACTATGTGCTATCAATGGGGGCTGTGTTCGCCATTATGGGTGGATTTGTTCACTGATTCCCACTATTTTCAGGCTATACCCTCAACGACACATGAGCTAAAATCCACTTCGCAATTATGTTTGTAGGCGTAAACATAACTTTCTTCCCACAACATTTCCTAGGGTTATCCGGTATGCCACGACGATACTCTGACTACCCAGACGCGTACACAATATGAAATACTATCTCATCTATGGGCTCATTTATTTCACTAACAGCAGTGATGCTAATAATTTTCATTATTTGAGAAGCATTTGCATCCAAACGAGAAGTCCTAACTGTTGACCTCACCGCAACTAACCTAGAATGACTAAATGGGTGTCCCCCACCATATCACACATTTGAAGAGCCCACATATGTTAACCTAAAATAAGAAAGGAAGGAATCGAACCCCCTGTCATTGGTTTCAAGCCAACACCATAACCACTATGTCTCTCTCAATTTAACAAGATGTTAGTAAAACATTACATAACCTTGTCAAGGTTAAATTACAGGTGAAAGGCCAGTACATCTTATATGGCTTATCCCATACAACTAGGATTTCAAGACGCAACATCACCCATTATAGAAGAATTATTACACTTCCATGATCACACACTAATGATCGTAATCCTAATTAGCTCACTAGTGCTATATATTATTTCATTGATACTGACTACAAAATTAACACATACTAGCACAATAGACGCACAAGAGGTAGAAACAATCTGAACTATTCTACCAGCCATTATTCTAATCCTAATTGCCCTTCCATCCCTACGCATCCTATACATAATAGATGAGATTAATAATCCGTCCCTCACAGTTAAAACTATAGGACATCAGTGATACTGAAGTTACGAATACACAGACTATGAAGATCTAAGCTTCGACTCCTATATAATCCCAACGTCAGAGCTAAAACCAGGAGAACTACGACTTCTAGAAGTGGATAATCGAGTCGTATTACCCATAGAAATAACAATCCGAATACTAATCTCCTCCGAAGATGTACTACACTCGTGAGCTGTACCCTCCTTAGGGTTAAAAACAGATGCAATCCCCGGTCGCTTAAACCAAACAACCCTTATATCAACTCGACCAGGACTATATTATGGTCAATGCTCAGAAATTTGTGGATCAAATCACAGTTTTATACCAATTGTCCTCGAACTGGTACCACTAAAACATTTTGAAAAATGGTCCGCATCAATACTATAAAATCATCAAGAAGCTAAATTAGCGTTAACCTTTTAAGTTAAAGACTGAGAACATAGTAGTCTCCTTGATGACATGCCACAACTAGATACATCAACATGACTTACAATAATTCTATCAATATTCCTAGTTCTCTTTATTATCTTTCAGCTAAAAATTTCAAAACACAACTTTTATTATAACCCAGAACTGACCTCAACAAATAAACCAAAACAAAATACCCCTTGAGAAGCAAAATGAACGAAAATTTATTTGCCTCTTTCATTACCCCTGTAGTATTGGGCCTTCCCCTTGTCACTCTTATTGTTCTATTCCCCAGTTTGCTATTTCCAACGTCAAACCGACTAGTAAACAACCGCCTTATCTCCCTTCAACAATGAATTCTTCAACTTGTATCCAAACAAATGATAAGCATCCACAACCCTAAAGGACAGACATGAGCGCTAATGCTAATGTCCCTAATTCTATTTATTGGATCAACAAACCTGCTAGGTCTATTGCCCCATTCCTTTACACCAACTACACAGCTATCAATAAATCTAGGCATGGCCATCCCCCTATGAGCAGGGGCTGTAATCACAGGCTTCCGTAACAAAACCAAAGCATCACTTGCTCATTTCCTACCACAAGGAACACCAACTCCTCTAATTCCTATATTAGTAATTATTGAAACTATCAGTCTATTCATTCAACCAATAGCCCTTGCCGTACGATTAACAGCCAACATCACAGCAGGCCATCTGTTAATTCATTTAATCGGAGGAGCTACCCTCGCACTCATGAATATTAGCCCTACCACAGCCTTCATTACATTTATTATCCTAATCTTACTTACAATCCTTGAATTTGCAGTTGCCATGATCCAAGCTTACGTCTTTACTCTTCTAGTTAGCCTATACCTACACGACAACACATAATGACACACCAAACCCACGCCTATCACATGGTTAATCCAAGCCCCTGACCTCTTACAGGAGCACTATCTGCCCTCCTAATAACATCTGGTCTGATCATATGATTTCACTTTAATTCAACAGCTCTACTTACACTTGGCCTAACAACAAACATACTTACTATATACCAATGATGACGAGACGTGATTCGAGAAAGCACTTTTCAAGGACACCACACCCCAACCGTCCAAAAGGGCCTGCGATATGGAATAATTCTCTTTATTATCTCTGAAGTCCTATTCTTCACCGGATTCTTCTGAGCATTTTATCACTCAAGTCTCGCCCCCACACCTGAATTAGGCGGCTGCTGACCTCCAACAGGCATCCACCCACTCAACCCTCTAGAGGTCCCACTACTCAACACCTCTGTCCTTCTTGCCTCAGGGGTCTCCATTACATGGGCCCATCACAGCCTAATAGAAGGAAATCGCAATCCTATACTACAAGCCCTATTTATTACCATTGCACTAGGCATTTACTTTACACTACTTCAGGCCTCAGAATACTATGAAGCCCCTTTCACCATCTCAGATGGTGTGTATGGCTCAACCTTCTTTGTAGCAACAGGCTTTCACGGCCTCCACGTAATTATTGGATCTACTTTCCTAATTGTCTGCTTTTTCCGCCAACTAAAATTTCACTTTACCTCTAACCATCACTTCGGCTTTGAGGCCGCTGCCTGATATTGACACTTCGTAGACGTTGTATGGCTCTTCCTCTACGTATCTATCTATTGATGAGGCTCATATTCCTTTAGTATCAACTAGTACAACTGACTTCCAATCAGTTAGTTTCGGTCTAACCCGAAAAGGAATAATAAACCTAATACTAGCCCTCCTAACCAATATTGCGCTAGCCACATTACTTGTCACCATCGCATTTTGATTACCCCAACTAAACGTGTATTCAGAAAAAACAAGTCCATACGAGTGCGGATTTGACCCCATAGGATCTGCCCGCCTCCCCTTTTCCATAAAATTTTTCCTAGTAGCCATCACATTTCTCCTATTCGACCTAGAAATCGCACTGCTCCTGCCACTACCATGAGCCTCACAAACAACAAACCTGAACACAATACTTACCATGGCCCTCTTCTTAATTTTCCTATTAGCTACAAGCCTAGCCTACGAATGAACGCAAAAGGGACTTGAATGAACTGAATATGGTATTTAGTTTAAAGCAAAATAAATGATTTCGACTCATTAGATTATGATTTAGCTCATAACTACCAAATGTCTCTCGTCTATATAAATATTATAATGGCATTTACAGTATCTCTCACAGGACTATTAATATATCGATCCCACCTAATATCATCTCTCCTGTGCCTGGAAGGAATAATACTATCCCTATTTATTATAGCTACCCTAATAATCCTAAATTCACACTTTACTTTAGCCAATATAATACCCATTATTTTACTAGTATTTGCAGCCTGTGAGGCGGCATTAGGCCTATCCCTACTAGTAGTAGTATCAAACACGTATGGGACCGATTACGTACAAAACCTTAACTTACTACAATGCTAAAATATATTATTCCCACCATAATACTCATGCCTCTAACCTGATTGTCAAAGAGTAATATACTCTGAATTAACTCCACAACACATAGTTTACTAATTAGTCTTACAAGCCTACTCCTTATGAATCAATTCAACGACAGCAGCCTTAACTTCTCACTAATCTTCTTCTCCGACCCCCTGTCTACACCACTATCAATCCTAACCATATGACTCCTTCCCCTAATATTTATAGCCAGTCAACACCATCTATCTAAGGAAAACTTAGTACGAAAAAAGCTATTTATCACTATACTCATTCTACTTCAACTCTTTCTAATCATAACATTCACCGCCACAGAACTAATCTTTTTCTACATTTTATTTGAAGCGACACTAGTTCCGACACTCATTATTATTACCCGATGAGGTAACCAAACAGAGCGCTTGAACGCCGGCCTTTACTTTCTATTTTATACACTAGCAGGATCCTTGCCCCTGCTAGTAGCATTAGTCTATATACAAAACACAACAGGGTCCCTAAACTTTTTAATTCTCCAATACTGAGTACAACCAATACCCAACTCTTGATCCAATATTTTTATATGACTAGCGTGTATAATAGCTTTTATAGTTAAAATACCACTATATGGCCTCCACCTTTGATTACCCAAAGCGCATGTAGAAGCCCCCATTGCAGGCTCAATGGTTCTTGCAGCAATCCTACTAAAGCTAGGAGGGTATGGTATACTACGCGTCACACTATTCCTAAATCCAGTAACCGACTTCATGGCATATCCATTTATTATCTTGTCACTATGAGGTATGATCATAACCAGCTCAATCTGCTTACGCCAAACAGACCTAAAATCACTCATTGCATACTCCTCTGTTAGTCACATAGCACTTGTCATTGTAGCCATTCTCATCCAAACCCCTTGAAGTTATATGGGGGCTACTGCCCTGATAATTGCCCATGGCCTTACATCCTCTATGCTTTTCTGCCTAGCAAACTCCAACTACGAACGAATCCACAGCCGAACAATAATCCTAGCCCGTGGCTTACAAACGTTCCTCCCATTAATAGCAACCTGATGACTCCTAGCAAGCCTAACCAACCTAGCTTTACCCCCAACAATTAACCTGATTGGAGAACTATTCGTAGTAATATCAACCTTTTCATGATCTAATGTTACAATTATTCTAATAGGATTAAACATAGTAATCACTGCTCTATACTCCCTCTACATACTGATCACAACACAACGAGGCAAATATACTCACCATATCAATAATATCTTACCTTCCTTCACACGGGAAAACGCACTCATATCTCTCCACATTTTACCCCTACTACTTCTATCCCTGAACCCAAAAATCATCATAGGCCCCCTACTCTGTAAATATAGTTTAAAAAAAACATTAGATTGTGAATCTAGTAACAGAAGCCTTCATCTTCTTATTTACCGAAAAAGTATGCAAGAACTGCTAATTCTATGCCCCCATGTCTAACAACATGGCTTTTTCAAACTTTTAAAGGATAGAAGTTATCCATTGGTCTTAGGAACCAAAAAATTGGTGCAACTCCAAATAAAAGTAATAAACATATTTTCCTCCCTCACATTAACAACCCTACTCCTACTAACTATCCCCATCCTAACAACGAGCTTTGACACCCACAAAAATCCCAACTATCCCCTACATGTGAAAACAACCATTTCATATGCCTTCATCATCAGCATAATTCCCACGATAATATTTATTCACACAGGACAAGAAATAATTATTTCAAACTGACACTGATTAACCATTCAAACCTTAAAATTATCACTCAGCTTTAAAATAGATTACTTCTCAATAATATTCGTTCCAGTGGCACTATTCGTCACGTGATCCATTATAGAATTCTCCATATGATATATGCACTCCGACCCCTACATCAACCAATTTTTCAAGTACCTACTCCTGTTTCTCATCACAATAATTATTCTCGTCACCGCGAATAACCTATTTCAATTATTCATCGGCTGAGAGGGGGTCGGAATCATGTCATTCTTACTCATCGGATGGTGATACGGACGAGCAGATGCAAACACAGCAGCCCTCCAGGCAATCTTGTACAACCGTATTGGCGACATCGGACTCATCCTAGCAATAGCATGGTTCCTAATCAACCTCAATACCTGGGACCTTCAACAGATCTTCATTCTAAACCCAACCAACTCCAACTTACCCCTAATAGGCCTAGCATTAGCCGCAACAGGAAAATCCGCACAATTCGGCCTACACCCATGATTACCCTCCGCAATAGAAGGTCCCACCCCCGTCTCAGCACTACTCCACTCAAGCACAATAGTGGTAGCAGGCATTTTCCTACTGATCCGATTCTATCCATTAACAGAAAACAACAAATTCGCCCAATCCATTATACTATGCCTAGGAGCCATTACCACTTTATTTACAGCAATATGTGCCCTCACCCAAAATGACATCAAAAAAATTGTCGCCTTCTCCACATCCAGCCAACTAGGACTCATAATAGTGACTATTGGCATTAACCAACCCTACCTAGCATTTCTTCACATCTGCACCCACGCCTTCTTCAAGGCCATGTTATTCATATGCTCCGGCTCTATCATCCACAGCCTAAATGATGAACAAGACATTCGAAAAATAGGAGGCCTATTCAAAGCTATGCCATTCACTACAACAGCCCTAATTATCGGCAGCCTCGCACTGACAGGAATACCCTTCCTTGCTGGATTCTACTCTAAAGACCTAATTATCGAAGCCGCTAACACGTCGTATACCAACGCCTGAGCCCTCCTAATGACACTACTTGCTACCTCCTTTACAGCTATCTATAGCACCCGCATTATCTTTTTTGCACTACTAGGACAACCGCGATTTCCAACCTTAATTATCATTAATGAAAATAACCCCCTTTTAATTAACTCAATCAAACGATTATTAATCGGAAGCCTCTTCGCAGGATTTATTATTTCTAACAATATTCCCCCAACAACAGTTCCCCAAATAACCATACCCTATTATCTAAAAATAATAGCCCTAATAGTCACAATCCTAGGCTTCATCCTAGCACTGGAAATTAGCAACATAACATACAACCTAAAATTTAACTTCCCATCAAGCACATTCAAGTTTTCCAATCTACTCGGATACTATCCCACGATTATACATCGCCTAACCCCCTACATCAACTTAACAATAAGCCAAAAATCAGCATCCTCCCTCATAGACTTAATCTGACTGGAAAATATTCTACCAAAAACCACCTCATTAATCCAGATAAAAATATCGGTTATAATCACAAGCCAAAAAGGCCTAATCAAATTATATTTCCTCTCTTTCCTAATTACAATCCTAATTAGCATAATCCTACTTAATTTCCACGAGTAATCTCCATAATAACTACAACACCAATCAACAGAGATCAACCAGTTACAATAACCAATCAAGTACCATAACTATACAAAGCCGCAATTCCCATAGCCTCCTCACTAAAAAATCCAGAGTCTCCCGTATCATAAATCACCCAATCCCCTAAACCATTAAACTTAAACACAACTTCTACTTCCTTATCTTTCAACACGTAATAAACTATCAAGAACTCCATCAATAAACCAGTAATGAAAGCCCCTAGAACAATTTTATTAGAGACTCAAACCTCAGGATACTGCTCAGTAGCCATAGCCGTTGTATAACCAAAAACCACTATTATACCCCCTAAATAAATTAAAAAAACCATTAAGCCCAAAAAAGACCCACCAAAGTTCAACACAATACCACAACCAACCCCACCACTCACAATTAACCCAAGTCCCCCATAGATAGGCGAAGGTTTTGAAGAAAAACCCACAAAACCAATCACAAAAATAATGCTTAAAGCAAACACAATGTATGTTATCATTATTCTCGCATGGAATTTAACCACGACTAATGATATGAAAAACCATCGTTGTCATTCAACTACAAGAACACTAATGACCAATATCCGAAAAACTCACCCACTTATAAAAATTGTAAACAACGCATTTATTGACCTCCCAGCCCCATCGAATATCTCATCATGATGAAACTTCGGCTCCCTCTTAGGTGTCTGTCTAATCCTACAAATTTTAACAGGCCTATTTCTAGCAATACACTACACAGCTGATACAGCAACAGCATTCTCCTCTGTCACCCATATTTGCCGAGACGTCAACTACGGCTGAATTATCCGATACATGCACGCAAACGGAGCATCAATGTTCTTTATCTGCCTATTTATGCACGTAGGACGGGGACTCTATTACGGATCTTACACTTTCCTGGAAACATGAAACATCGGAGTAATCCTATTATTTGCAACAATAGCTACAGCATTCATAGGGTATGTCCTGCCATGAGGGCAAATATCTTTCTGAGGAGCAACAGTTATCACCAACCTCCTCTCAGCAATCCCATATATCGGCACAAACTTAGTCGAATGAATCTGAGGAGGCTTCTCAGTAGATAAAGCAACCCTCACTCGATTCTTTGCCTTCCACTTTATTCTCCCATTTATTATTGCAGCCCTAGCCATAGTCCACCTCCTCTTTCTCCACGAAACAGGATCCAACAACCCCACAGGCATTTCATCAGACGCAGACAAAATCCCATTCCACCCCTACTACACCATTAAAGACATCCTAGGCGCCCTACTACTAATTTTAGGCCTCATACTCCTGGTTCTATTTTCACCAGACCTGCTCGGAGACCCAGATAACTACACACCAGCAAATCCCCTTAACACGCCCCCACACATTAAACCCGAATGATATTTCCTATTCGCATATGCAATCCTCCGATCAATCCCTAATAAACTAGGAGGAGTCCTGGCCCTAGTTCTATCAATCCTAATTCTAATCTTTATGCCCCTGATCCACACATCCAAACAACGAAGTATAATATTCCGACCAATCAGCCAATGCCTATTCTGAATCCTAGTAGCAGACCTACTAACACTCACATGAATCGGGGGTCAACCTGTCGAACACCCATATATTATTATCGGACAACTAGCATCCATCCTATACTTCACACTTATTCTAGTGCTAATACCAGTAGCTAGCACCATCGAAAATAACCTCCTAAAATGAAGATCAGTCTTTGTAGTACACTAAATATACTGGTCTTGTAAACCAGAGAAGGAGAATACCTAACCCTCCCTAAGACTCAAGGAAGAAGCTATAGCCTCACTATCAACACCCAAAGCTGAAGTTCTATTTAAACTATTCCCTGAGACGCTATCAATATAGACCCGCAATCACCAAGAGCCATATCAGTATTAAATTCATCAAAACTTTCAAAAATTAACACTGACATGCCACTCAAACCCTTTATTTTAATTTACCTCAGAAACTCATGTCAAACGCTAATCTATGTACAGGTTACATTAATGTAACAAAAACATAACATGTGTACAGTACATCAAACTATAGCCCCCATACATGTAGGCAGGTATAGTACCGTGTAATGTAGTAAGGACATATTATGTATATAGTACATTAAGTTAATTGCCCCATGCATATAAGCTGGGTACGGTATGCGTGTAATGTAATAAAGACATATTATGTATATAGTACATTAAATTAACTGCCCCATGCATATAAGCATGTACTTGAGACTTATTTATAGTACATGGTACATTAGGTTGTCCATCGTACATAGCACATGTCAGTCAAATCCATTCCTGTCAACATGCGTATCCCGCCCATTAGATCACGAGCTTGATCACCATGCCGCGTGAAACCAGCAACCCGCTTGGCAGGGATCCCTCTTCTCGCTCCGGGCCCATTGGACCGTGGGGGTAGCTATTTAATGAATTTTATCAGACATCTGGTTCTTTCTTCAGGGCCATTTGGATTAAGATCGCCCACTCGTTCCCCTTAAATAAGACATCTCGATGGACTGGTGACTAATCAGCCCATGCTCACACATAACTGTGCTGTCATACATTTGGTATTTTTTAATTTTTGGGGATGCTTGGACTCAGCTATGGCCGTCTGAGGCCCTGACCCGGAGCATGAATTGTAGCTGGACTTAACTGCATCTTGAGCACCAGCATAATGGTAGGCCCGGGCATCACAGTCAATGGTAGCAGGACATAAGGGCACGTACCAACCACATTTACTATATCTCCCCCTCCTCCTATATATCTACCACCATTTTTAACAGACTTCCCCCTAGATAAATATTTTAACTTATCCCATTTCCAATACTCAAATAAGCACTTCAACCAAAGTCAATATATAAGTGGCTGGTCCTCCTTAATCGCAAACA